CTATTTTACGAAAACAAATAAGGGTTCAGAAGAAAGCGAGAATAAAAAAAGGATAGGTGCAGAGACTCAATGGAAGCTGTTCTAACAAGTGGGGTTGACTTCTTTACGTTATTACATTAACGTAATCCTTATATCAAAACTACAGAAAAGATAAACCTATATACATACGTATATGTACTGAAATCCTATCTCAAATGATTAATGACGACCCGAATCTTTATTTATTTATATTTCTATAAATAATAAATAAAAATCGAAAGAGTTGTTGTGAATCGATCCAAATTGAAGAAAGAATCGAATATTTATTAATAAAATTTATCGTACGAGAATAAAGATAGAGTCCCATTCCACACGTCAATACCGACAAGAATGAAATTTATAGGAAGAGGAAAATCCGTCGACTTTAGAAATCGTGAGGGTTCGAGTCCCTCTATCCCCAAAAGGGCCCGTTTGATTCCCCAATTATTTATCCGATCCGCTCTTTTCGTTTCGTTAGCGGTTTAAAATTCGTTATGTTTTTCAATCATTCTACTCTTTTACAAATGGATCTGATTGTGGAAATTTTTTTTCTTTCTTATTACAATATTTGTGATATATATGATACGCGTACAAATGAACATCTTTGAGGAAGGTATCCCCACTTCCAATTTGAATGATTAACAATACATATCATTTCTTGTACTGTATTAAAACTTATAAAGTTTTCTTTTTGAAGATCCAAGAAATTACAGGGTCTGGATAAAGCTTTGTAAGACTTTTTTTGTCTTTTTAATTGACATAAACTCAAGTTATCTATTAAAATAAGGACGATGCACGGATAATGGTCGGGATAGCTCAGCTGGTAGAGCAGAGGACTGAAAATCCTCGTGTCACCAGTTCAAATCTGGTTCCTGGCACATGATTTATTTGTATGAGTATCCGTTTTACAAATGAATTTATATGGGTCAACATACATATTCATTACTAGTCTATATCATGATAGATACTTATCTATCTAGGTGTCTGAGAATATACCCTTTCTAGAATTATAGAATAGATGAGTAAAGAGTATGTCTATAAAATCTGTAAAATAAAAAAAAATTAGATTTTACTTCCTTTTCTTTTTTATTTGTTCATACGGTGTCTCTTACCGTTCAAAAACAATGTTAATACTTTAGATATTTAATACTTCATACATATTAAAATAGAAAGGTTAAATTAATTGGTTGAAAGACTCAAAGGTATAGTCTCGCGGAGTTGAAAGGTGGGAATAACCAAGATTCATTTCAGATACAGTACAAATAAAATCCAAGCCCTCCTCTCATTTCGTTGTCTTTTCTTTTCATATTCTATTTCTTCATTTCCTCCTATGTGACTTTGTCGAACTCATTTAAGTTTTGTGCGTGGTACATAGTTCATGATGCGAAACTCTTTTAGGTCATCCTAATACTAATTGTATTTTTTTAATTGTCTTGTTTTTTTTTTTATTTATCCTTTTTATTTCTATTTTTTATTGTTTCTATTCAAATAAATAAATATATAATATATAAAAATAGAAACAATTTTTTTTTATTCTATTTATTTTGTATTATTTATTTGTATTTGATTTATATTTTATTTCGTTTTATTTAGCCCATTTAGAATAGAATGCGAATGAGACTTCCATTACGCTCTTTGGTCTATAAGAGAACGTACAAACATTATTTGAATACCTGGAGTTGTAGAAGTGAAAATTAGTTTCTTATTTTATTATTTATATTTAATGAGCATCCTGTATTTCATAAAAATTCGGGGCAATATAATCCTTACGTAAGGGCCATCCTATCCAACTTTCGGGCATTAAGATACGTTTCAGATGTGGATGATTATCATAAAAGATTCCCAACATATCATAAGATTCCCTTTCTTGAAAATCCGCACTTTTCCAAACCCAGAAAACAGACGGAATTCTAGGATTCCACCTTGGGGCAAATACTTTTATACATACCTCTTCTGGTTGATCTATACCATAAGCTATTCTCGTAAGATGATACACACTAGCTAACAGTCCGCCCGGTGCTACATCATAGGCACATTGGGAACGTAAATAATTGTAACCATATACATATAAAATGACAGCAATGGAATGCCAATCCCCAGGCTTTATTTGTAAAGTCTCTATTCCTTGGTAGTCGAAGCCCAAAGATCTATGAACTAACCCATGTTTGGCTAGCCAAGCAGACAAACGACCTTGCATCTTTTTTATCTCTCCCACATTTTGATTTGTATAAAACTTTTATTTGTCTCTATAAGTTAAGTATTTCACATTTACGATGAAATTTATGAAAATTATTGTTTGTTATTATGTAAAAAAATGTGAAAAAAAAAAATCCTGCCTAATTCACTAATTCGGGGGAAGATACTGAACTCTTGTTGTATTTGAAAAATATTTCAAGAGGGATCTCCGAAGTCGATGTAGATGGTGGTTGATCGAGTAATCCTCGATCATAATTTCCAGTATGAGTACTTCGTCCAATATAAA